CTTCTTTAGATCCCTTGTTTCACTCCGATAGTATCATAAATCGAGTCAATGCAGAGGAAATGAATACATTTCTATACTATTTAGTAAGTGAAATATATAAAACATAATCCGGATTATGCCAATCACTTATTCTACTGGATCTTACGGAGCCTGTTCATATCATACACGACATGATCGGGTCTGATCATAGAAAAGATTCTCTTCAAACGAACCGGCCTATCTTCTGTATGGGGCTTACGCGGTGGTTGGAACAAAGACACATTTTTTGTTGTGAATTAAAATGTGGCAGATAGATAAGGGCATATATCTGCAAGGCCCGATCAATAGTTCAAGTCACACACTCCCATAATCCATTTTATCTTCGGAAAATTCGCTTCAACTATGAGTGTCAAAAAAATAATACATTTTTGTAGAGTTGAAGAGAAATATCCCAATACATGTCTTATTCTTTTCAATAATCCATATTTGTAGCAATGAAATACTATTGTTCCTACCCCAAGTGATAAATGATTGATTACAGATGGTATATATTCTTTATAAAGGACCAGAAATACCTTGCTTACGTATCATTGGGAAGTGCATTAACATAAATACGGCAGTAAGAAGAGGTAATACAAAAGTGTGTAAACTATAAAAACGAGTCAAAGTGGATTGTCCCACACTAGCACTTCCGCGTAATAACTCTACCAGGGGCGAGCCTATTACAGGAATAGCGTCTGGTACGCCTGTTACAATTTTTACTGCCCAATAACCAATTTGGTCCCAAGGTAAGGAATAACCAGTTACACCAAAAGATGCGGTCAATACACCCAAAACCACACCTGTAACCCAAGTCAATTCGCGAGGTTTTTTAAAGCCACCGGTTAGATACACACGAAATACGTGTAGGATCATCATTAGTACCATCATACTTGCCGACCATCGATGAACCGATCGGATTAACCAACCAAAATTAGCTTCAGTCATTATATATTGAACAGAAGCAAAAGCCTCTGTAACGGTCGGACGATAATAAAAAGTCATAGCAAACCCTGTAGCTACTTGTACTAAAAAACAAGTAAGCGTAATTCCTCCTAGACAATAAAATATGTTGACGTGAGGAGGAACATATTTACTAGTTATATCATCGGCAATTGCCTGAATCTCAAGACGTTCTTCGAACCAATCATAGATTTTATTGAGATAGGTAAATCACGGAGACTCCCCCCCGGAGAACCGTATATGAAAATTTCATCTCATACGGCTCAAACAGAAACACACAAATACTAGTTCTAACGGATGTGTGTAATAGAAAGTTTTAAATTTATTAATTCTATGATTCATTTTTTATGAAGATACGAAAGAATAAAAATCCGAAAACTCCTCTTTGTGGTTATAATGCCAAAAAATCAAGTCGGCTCATTCGTCTATATATTGATCGTTATAGGCCTCTTGAATCTTCTATTTACCTATTTTCTTTGTTGTTATTTATGTGTAATGCGGCTTTACTGCTGTTTTCTTTATTATTGATAGGAATTCTCTTGTTAAGACCCTATGAATTTATTAAAACCTCAGATTCATACTAGAACCACGATGATTCAATAAAACCCTTTCAAACTAAGCCCCAAAATTCCCTGAGTAAGAACCGTTGGATCATCACTTATTCAATGAATAGATATAATGACTAAAAATCCAAAGAAACCTTTGTCCTTTGATCAAAATAAGCCTAAACGAAAGTTTAGTTTGAAAAAAAAAAAAAAAATTTCGAAGTCCAGCCACGAGGTCTAACTATTAAGTATGAATCATAGTTCTAATACTTTGTAATCTATTTCATATATATATTCTATATTCCGTGCTCCAGATACTAGAATGAATATCCGACGAAGTAAAACCATCTCTATCAAGATGACAGACTCATTCTCTGTACTATCCATAGGATCCATTATACCAAGTCACACACTCATATTCCGGAAATACAGAAACAAAGAAATTCCACGGTCGAACTACCAAAATAGAATGGGATAAAAATCATAAACCTAAACGCTTCATTTTGTATTGAAAAGGCTAGTTAATGGTTCTTGTGAATCTAATTCATTGAAATTCCATCCAGTAAAATGGAAGAATTATAAATCTCCAAAATAATAGATAGGAATATCGCAAAAAGAGCCATTGCGAGACCCATCAAAGGAGTAGTTCCCCACCCAGGAGCTACTTTACCATATTCTGAATTCAATGGTTTCAATAAACTCCCTGCATTAGTTCGTTTGGGGCGGCCAGATCTAGAACTACCCTCAACGGTTTGTGTAGCCATAATATTTTATATTCAATAAGATCTGTTGACTTTGTATACCATTCCGTTGTAAATAAATGATCTTATCATAGATCCATTGTGGTCTTAAAACTGTATAATGTCTTAAAATTATATAATAATGGAAACAGCAACCCTAGTTGCCATCTTTTTATCCGGTTTACTTGTAAGTTTTACTGGGTACGCCTTATATACTGCTTTTGGGCAACCCTC